TACTTCGGTTTTAGTGTATATGATACATTGAATAGTCAATACCAAACTTCTATCAAGAAGTTTGGTATTGATACGTTTGATTCATTAGTGTTTTATTCACATCAGAATTTTTCATTTTCATTTCTTTTATTCAATCTAATAAAGCGTTTGTATACTATGTTATTCAAAACCCTTTTTTTTAAGTAAAGGGATTGATTGGCATTTTATATACCATTTTTGAGAGAAAGGAGGGGCGGATGTAGCCAAGTGGCTCAAGGCAGTGGATTGTGAATCCACCATGCGCGGGTTCAATTCCCGTCGTTCGCCCATAAGAAGTTAATAGGGTCCCCAAATAACGATAGATATGTAAAAGCATAGGATTCATTTATATTCCTGGTTATAATCTTGCATAATCTTGAATGTCATCAGTTCCGGTACGTGGACCAAATGAGACAATGTGAGGAAAAGTTCCTAGATTCATGGAGATATAGAACAACATATTAAGTTATCATGGTTGCATATCCATCATTTTATTCTCTAATTGGAGTTGCTAAAGCTGAAACAGCAACTTTCGAAGTAACAGAAAGAAAAGCAACGACTGGAGTGTGAGAGTCAGAGTCCAAAAGAGGATTACTCACTTGTTTCTCTCATTCAAAACCTTGCACGAGACTTTCATCTCGCACGACTCCAAAGAAGAACTGACTTTCTTTCTTTTTTTATTACCTTCGCATATGTATAAGACTGAATCCATTCGATTAAAAAAAAAATTAGTAATACTTAACTTTTTGAGTAATCCTTTATCCGTGGTTGTGAATGACTTACTTTTTCCATCTTTTATACCCTGGTTCCGTAGGAGCACAAGTCAGAAAGACTGAGAAATAGAACCATCTGAAATCATCTGATTTGATTCATTCTCAATAGCCATGAGATGATCATCTTAGCGTGATCCTTTTATCGACGGATGCTCCTATTACACTCGTGGTGTATGAAGGATGAGAACCAACCGTGTAGCATCTACATCGAAAATTCAAGTATTGTATACGTCATTAGTCCGATCCTTTGTAGGACCTTAATAACGAACTTGCAAAATGTATCTGTTTATGATAAACAGATTCGTTGTTCCTAACCCTGCTTCACCTTAATTTTGTTTTTAACAAAAGTATCACAATAAACTTTTTTAAAAAGTTATGTCTTGGTCCGAGTGGGGATAGCATTTTTCTTCTGCATGCCCATGGAGTTTTGAAAAATCCAAACATCCGAGAGATTTATGTGGATGTAGGAATTTGTCGAACGAATGGCGCTCCCTCATATGCGTCAGGAATCCATTGATAAGAGGGGGCTGTGGAAATGGAAAGCTTGAATCCAATTCCTACAGCGATGGATATTAGCGTAATGGAAATTCATAGTTATAAAATCGTTAGCACCACATAAAAAAATGACTCCTAGAGTAGTTGTTAATACGAATAAAAAAACTCCGTTATAGTCATTTCTGTACATTCAATGTACTCTACGGATGAATACATAGAGTTGAACATAGTAAAATAAGAAATGGAAAGATTTTGTTGAAATTGTTCGTTTGGAAATTTCACGAAAAGCTAATCATAGGTTCTTCTCTCGATCGGAACAATATAATGGGTCCGTTATGCTCATTACTAAACTTGTGGAAGAGATGCAATATAACTGAGGTATATTTTTTGATCAGAGGTTGAATCAATCTTCAGAAGAAGAATTAGGCCAAAATTAGGATACATTCTGGGAAAAATAAAACTTCCATGGAAGAGAAGCAAATGAAACGCTTTCATAATAATTCTCGTAGAATCGAGAATGAAGTTTTCATTCTTTACATGCCAAATCCTGAATTAGTAACTGCATCCAATCTCCGAAAAAGTCCCAATTGTCCATTTTTAGAATGAAATATTTACGAAATCCCCATGAACAGGATCAAACCTTATTTCATGATATTTCAATGAGATTCCTCCTTCTTATTCTTAAGAAAGCCCCCGAGAAGGCTTAGTTGATCCATGATTTTTGTTTCATCTCTCTTTTGTTTTTCGTTTGTTTCGAGAACGATTCATTCCAATTCTTTCTTTTTCTATGGATTCTTTTCCGATCGAGATGGGTGGATCCACGGATCCATGTGTTT